AATAAGATGCCTGAATGAAAAAGGGTTATTTTGATAGAATAAATTATGTAATATTATACTCTTATTATGTTAACAGAATTAAACTGTCTTTTAATATCAAAAATTAATGTTCTTCATAAACTACAACATATAAAAGATAAGCTAAAATTAAGCTAATGGGTTCATACCTCATTTATGGAAAATTATCCTCTTTTTAATTAAAAAAAATTCTTCTTATATAATATTTGTGGCATTCTTATTTTTTGGTATTATATTGGTGATTTGTTCAAACAATTGACTGGGTTGTTGAATAGGAGTCGAAATAAATATAGTATCATTTTTGCCTTTTATGATAAATAAAATAAGAGTTTACTCATCTGAGTCAATAATTAAATATTTTATTATTCAGAGAATGGGTTCAAGACTATTATTCCTGTTCGTTGTTATTTTAGGAATATTATTTCAAGTAAAATATTTTATTATAATTAGTTTAATAATTAAAATTGGATCTCCTCCATTCCATTATTGATATGTTTCAGTAATTGATGGATTATCTTGACTAGTGTCTTTTTTAATTATAACTGTTCAAAGGATTATTCCCATTATTTTATTGAGTTATTTAGATATAAGATTGATTTTATTTATTGTTTTATCATGTATTTGAGGTTCATTAGGGGGACTGTGTTATTCATCAATTCGAAAAATTTTAGCATATTCATCAATTTACAATTTAAGTTGAATTTTTAGAGGGGTTATATTGATAAATTATATATGACTGGTATATTTTTTAATTTATTCCCTCTCTTTATTTTTGACTTGTTATCTGTTTTGAATAAATAACATGAATTATTTAAATCAAGTTTTTATTTTGTTTAACAATAGGGTTAAATCATTAATGTTAATAATTATTTTTATGTCAATAGGTGGATTACCACCATTTTTAGGATTTTTCCCAAAATTTATGATAATTTATTGTCTTTTGGTTAATAAAATGTATTTTTTATGTTTAATTTTAGTAATAACTGCTTTATTAGTGTTATTTTATTATTTACGAGTTGTAATGACAGGATTAATGATAGCCAATATATCTTTAAAGTTGTCAACTTTTAGGTTAAATAGTACATTATTTATAGTAAATTCTTTATTGATTGGATTTATAGTTGTAACCTTATTTAATGTTATGAATTAGTAAGGTTTTAAGTTAATAAAACTATTATCCTTCAAAGTTAAAAATATAATTTATTGTAAGCCTTAGATTTATTTTAATCACCTTTAAATTTGCAATTTAATATTATTATTAAATATAAGACTATATTGAAGAAAAAAATAGAAGAATAGGGAAGAAAATATTAGATTAGATTAGATTATTGAGAGGAAAACATATCCATAAATAAATTTACAGTTTATTACCTAATTCAGTCATCTCAATTGGGAATAAATCAATGATTAGTTATGAATAAGTGATTTTTCTCAACTAATCATAAGGACATTGGAACATTATATTTCATTTTTGGGATTTGATCGGGAATAGTAGGTACAACTTTAAGAGTTCTTATTCGTGTTGAATTAGGCATTCCTGGATCTTTTATTGGAGATGATCAAATTTATAATGTGATTGTTACTGCTCATGCTTTCGTTATAATTTTTTTTATAGTGATGCCAGTTATGATTGGAGGATTTGGGAATTGATTGGTTCCTTTGATAATTGGTGCTCCTGATATGGCTTTCCCTCGAATAAATAATATAAGTTTTTGATTATTACCACCTTCATTGACATTATTATTAATTGGTAGAATAGTTGATAGAGGTGCAGGTACTGGTTGAACAGTTTATCCTCCGTTGTCAAGAGGCGTCGCACACTCAGGATCTTGTGTTGATTTAACTATTTTTTCTTTACATTTGGCTGGAGCTAGCTCAATCTTAGGTGCAGTTAATTTTATTAGAACAATTTTTAATATACGATCAATGGGAATATACATAGATCGGTTACCTTTATTTGTGTGAGCAGTATTAATTACTGCTTTTTTATTATTGCTTTCATTACCAGTTTTAGCTGGTGCAATTACAATATTATTAACTGATCGAAATTTAAATACTTCTTTTTTTGATCCTTCAGGTGGAGGAGACCCAATTTTATATCAACATTTATTTTGATTTTTTGGACATCCTGAAGTATATATTTTAATTTTGCCTGGATTTGGACTAATTTCTCACATTATCACTCAGGAGAGTGGAAAAATCGAATCTTTTGGATCACTAGGAATAATTTATGCTATAATATCAATTGGTATTTTAGGATTTGTTGTTTGAGCACATCATATATTTACAGTTGGTATGGATGTTGATACACGGGCTTATTTTACTTCTGCTACAATAATTATTGCTGTTCCAACTGGAATTAAAGTTTTTAGATGATTAGCAACTTTGAGAGGAGTTAAAATCAAGATAAGACCTTCAATTTTATGAGCAGTAGGTTTTGTTTTTCTTTTTACTATTGGTGGATTGACTGGGGTGATTTTGGCTAATTCATCAATTGATATTGTATTACATGATACATATTATGTTGTAGCTCATTTTCATTATGTGTTATCAATAGGTGCAGTATTTGCAATTTTAGGAAGATTTATTCATTGATATCCTTTATTTACTGGATTATCTTTAAATTCTAATTGATTAAAAATTCATTTTTTGATTATGTTTATAGGGGTAAATTTAACCTTTTTTCCTCAACATTTTTTAGGATTGAGAGGTATACCACGTCGGTATTCAGATTATCCTGATGCATTTATATCATGAAACATTGTATCTTCTATTGGAAGAAGAATTTCATTTATTGGAATTTTATTTTTATTGTTTATTATTTGAGAAAGATTTATTTCACATCGATTGATTTTATATTCAATTAATATAAATTCTTCTATTGAATGGTTACACAAACTTCCTCCGTCTGAGCACTCATATAGTGAGATTCCATTATTAGTTCAATTCTAATATGGCAGATGAAGTGCGATGAATTTAAGATTCATATATAAATAACTTTTGTTAGAAATTTCTAATTGATCTTATATTAATATGCAGGACGCTATATCACCATTAATAGAACAGTTAATATTTTTTCATGATCATACTTTAACTATTTTAATTATTATCACTTCAATTGTTACTTATATAATAACAGTTATTATATTTAATAATATTATTAATCGACTTTTATTAGAAGGACAATTAATTGAGTTTTTTTGAACACTTTTGCCTGCCTTAACATTAATTTTTATTGCATTTCCATCTTTACGATTATTATATTTATTGGATGAAATTAATAAACCTTTAATAACTTTAAAAATTATTGGCCATCAATGATATTGATCATATGAATATTCAGATTTTTTAAATATTGAATTTGATTCTTATATAAAATCTCAAAATGATATATTAATTAGAGAATTCCGTTTATTAGAAGTAGATAACCGAACGATTTTACCTTTTAGTACTCAAATTCGATTATTGATTTCATCATTTGATGTTATTCATTCATGAGCTATACCATCTATGAGAATTAAAGTGGATGCCGTGCCTGGTCGATTAAACCAAGCGAGAATATTTATTAATCGACCTGGTATATCATTTGGTCAATGTTCTGAAATTTGTGGAGCAAATCATAGATTTATACCTATTGTTATTGAAAGAGTTGACATAAATTGTTTTATTAATTGATTAATAAGTTATTCATTAAGTGACTGAAAGTAAGTGATGGTCTCTTAAACCAATTTATAGTAACTAACGACTACTTTTAATGATGAAAAGTTAGTTTATTATAAAAACATCAATCTGTCAGATTCAAGAAACTAAGAATGGTATTTTTCTATCCCACAAATATCTCCAATAAATTGATGTTTTATGCTTTTCTTTTTTTTATTAATTGTTACTTTAATTATAACTTTTATTTATTTTTATTTTATGAAAATTCCAAAGATGAATTTGATTAATAATTTTAATAATTTATATAATTGATTATGATAACAAATCTATTTTCAACTTTTGATCCATCAACAGGGTTATTTTCATTAAATTGATTAAGTTCTTTAATTTTATTATTATTCATGCCTATAGGGTTATGATATATTCCCAGTCGTTATGTAATTTTTATAAATAAAGTTTTAAATACAATAAGTTTTGAATTAAATTTATTAATAAATTCAGGATCTTTTGGTAGATCATTATTATTTTGTTCTTTATTTATTTTTATTCTATTCAATAACTTTCTTGGATTGTTTCCATATATTTTCACTAGATCAAGACATCTAGTATTTTCTCTTAGTTTAGCTCTTCCTCTTTGATTGACTTTTATTTTATTTGGATTTATTAATAATACAAATCATATATTTTGTCATTTAGTTCCAATAGGAACTCCAATAATTTTAATACCTTTCATGGTATGTATTGAAACTGTCAGAAATTTAATTCGACCAGGATCCTTGGCTGTTCGTCTAACAGCAAATATAATTGCCGGTCATTTACTAATAACATTATTAGGAAATAGATCAACTAATTTAGAAATTTATATAAATTTAATTATTTTAATTCAGATATTATTGATATTATTTGAATCAGCAGTTTGTATAATTCAATCTTATGTTTTTACAGTTTTAAGAACTCTGTATTATAGAGAAGTCTCTTAATGAATAATCATCCATATCATTTAGTTAATTGTAGACCATGACCTCTAACGGGGTCAATTGGAGCTCTAACTTTTGTTTCTGGTATAGTAATAATATTTCATATACAAAATTTTATTTTAATATCTTTTGGATTTTTAATTTTAATTTTAACTATAATTCAATGATGACGTGATATTTCGCGTGAAGGGACGTTTATAGGATTTCATACAATAGTTGTAGTGAGAGGTCTAAAACTAGGAATAATTTTATTTATTGTATCAGAAATTTTATTTTTTATTTCTTTCTTTTGGGGATTTTTTCATAGAAGATTAAGACCTGTCATAGAAATTGGTATAAATTGACCTCCTTCTGGAATTATGCCTTTTAATCCAATACAAATTCCTCTATTAAATACTATAATTTTACTGTGTTCTGGAGTAACAATTACGTGAGCCCATCATTCCATAATAGAAAGTAAATATAATGAATCTGTTTATGGTATTTTATTAACTTTAATATTAGGTATATATTTTACTATTCTTCAAATATATGAATATTTTGAATCATCGTTTTGTATTTCAGATTCTGTATATGGATCAACGTTTTTTGTATCAACAGGGTTTCATGGAATTCATGTTATTATTGGAAGAACATTCATTATAATTTGTTTATTACGTCAATTGAAATTTCATTTTTCTAGAGCTCATCATTTTGGTTTTGAAGCAGCTGCTTGATATTGACATTTTGTTGATATTGTTTGACTATTTTTATATGTATCAATTTATTGATGGGGTAGATAAATATTCTATTAGTATATAAGTATATTTAACTTCCAATTAAAAGGATTAACTTTTAAATAGAATAATTTTCAATGTTGTAAGTTATTGTATTATGATATTATTAATTTTATTTACTTTAATAACTCTTTTATATTTTGTGTCAACTAAATCAATAATTGATCGTGAAAAATCATCTCCATTTGAATGTGGATTTGATCCTTTTGAGTCATCTCGAATTCCTTTTTCAAGACATTTTTTTATAATTGCAGTCATCTTTCTTATTTTTGATGTTGAATTAGTGATTATTATACCTATAGTTATTGCAATATCAACTATTAATATTATTGAAATTTATTTAGTGATATTGTTATTTTTATTATTTTTAATATTAGGCTTATATCATGAATGAAAAAATAGAATGTTAAATTGAATTTAATGGGAATGTATTTAATTATAATTATTGAATTGCAATCAATAGGTGCTCAGACTAGCCATTCTTAAAGCAATGAAGTAATGAATACACTTAGTTTCGACCTAAAAAAAGAATCTTTATTCCTTTGTTTATTAATTGAAGCCAAAAATAAGGCACTTTATTGTTAATAAAGTTATTGAATATATAATTTCCAGTTAAAAGGAAATAAGAATAAAAGCAGCTGCTAACTAGCTTTTAAAGCGGTTAAATTCCGTTTTTTCCTTATTTATAAAGTTTATAAAACATTTCATTTTCATTGAAAAGAGAGGAAAAATCCTTATAAATATTTAAAAATATTTATTACCTTAATATCTTCAATATTATGCTCTAATGTTTAAGCTATTTAAATATATCATAATTAGAAATCAAGCAATAAATGTTATTATTTGAATCTTGAAATTATTTTTTCTCATATTAATATTAAATATTATAATTAATTTTATCAATTCAATCATACCTTGAGGCCCAATTTTTTCTCCTCACCCTAAATCAATTGATTTTTGAAATATAAGTGAATTTTTTAAAAAAAGAAATTGAGTATGAAAAGTTGATAGTTGTTTTAAAAATCATATAGAATTTATGAATTCTCTTGTAAATTTTTTTACTATGGATGAAAATATGGATATTTCATATCCAATTAATAACCCTAAAAAAGATAAAGCCATTGCTATTAGTTTCCCTTCTATGGGGAGAATAATTCTTACAGGATTATTAAATATGATTCATCTAAATATAGACCCTGATAAAATTGAATAAATAGATAAAATCATGATTCTCTTTAATATACTATTAAATGACTCGTTTTGTGAACTAAAACTATAATAATTAAAATTTATGTTTATTGAAAAATATGTTAATCGGGCAGAATAAAAAGATGTTATTCCAATTCCAATATATATTAATAATAAAATTAAAAAGTTAATATTTCTGGAGCATATTATTTCTATAATTAAATCTTTTGAATAAAACCCTCTCATAAAGGGTATCCCACATAATGATAAATTTGCAATATTTATGAACGTTCTAGTTATTGGTATATTATAACTTATACAGCCTATCATGCGAATATCTTGATTATTCATTAATCTATGAATCAATACTCCAGCACATAAAAAAAGTGATGCCTTAAATAAAGCATGAATAATAAGATGAAAAAAAGATAATATTGGATAACCAAATATTAAAATTGATATTATAATTCCCAATTGTCTTAAAGTTGATAATGCAATAATTTTTTTTAAGTCAAATTCAAAATTTGCAGCTAAACCTGATATAATTATTGTTAGTAATGATAACATTAAAAATACTTGAATTAAATTGAATGATATAATTAAATTTCTGAATCGAATAATTAAATATACTCCTGCAGTAACTAATGTTGATGAGTGAACAAGGGCCGATACTGGAGTTGGAGCAGCTATAGCTGCTGGAAGTCATGAAGAAAAAGGAATTTGAGCTCTTTTTGTAAATCCTGCAATAATAATTAGCATAATTATTGGACTCATTATTATCTTATTAATAAAAGATATAAAATTTCAAGATCCAAAATTTATTATTCATGCAATTAATAAAAGAATTATAACATCTCCAATACGATTTATTAATGCCGTTAGTATTCCAGCATTTCTAGAATTTAAATTTTGATAATAAACAACTAAACAATATGATACTAATCCTAATCCATCTCATCCAATAAGAATACTTACTATATTAGGTCTAATAATTAATAATACTATTGACATTACAAATATTATAATAATATAAATAAATCGATTAATATATTTATCATTTATCATATATATACCTCTATATAATATAACCATTGATGAAATAAATATAACAGTTGAAAGAAATAAAGTTGATATAAAATCAAAAATTAATGTTATATAAATATTACATGAATTAATTGTAACAATCAGTCATTCTATTATAATTGCATAATCAAAAATAATCATATTTATTGATAAAATTAATATTATTAATCTTAAAATTAATAAAATTAAAAAAATATATATATTAAGTTTATTTTTAGTAATGATCCAATATAGATTTATATTTTTAAATCCACAATTTAATGTTTTATTTTAAACTAATTGAATTATATCAATAATGTTAATTTCAAAATAATTAAATTTAATGGAATTCAATGTATTATAATTAAGAAAAATTCACGTACGTTTCCAGAATTAAAAGAATAACAACCTGAGAAAATTATTCCATGTTGGGTATGAGAGTATAGATATAAACTATAACAAGCTGATAAAAATGAAGAAAAAGATAGGAAAATTATACACAATGGATTTCAAGACATTAATCTATTTAAAATTATAATTTCTCCTGCTAGACTAATTGTTGGAGGACATGAAATATTTCTAGAAGAAATTAAAAATCATATGAGAGTTATTGAAGGCATAAATCTTAATATTCCTTTATTAATTAGGATTCTACGTCTTCCCGAACGTTCATAAGAAATATTTGCTAAGCAAAATAAAGCAGATGAACATAAACCATGTCCAATTATTATGAAATATGCTCCGATTATACCTCATATATTTATTGTTATAATTCCTCTAATAACTAATCTTATGTGAGCTACAGAAGAGTATGCAATTATAGATTTTATATCAATTTGCATTATACAAGATAATCTAATCATAATTCCTCCTATTAATGAAATAGAAATTCAGATGAATCCATAATTGATAAATATTGCTGGTATAATATATATAACACGAATTAAACCATAAGTTCCTAATTTTAAAAGAATTCCAGCCAAAATTATAGAACCAGAAACAGGTGCTTCAACATGAGCTTTTGGTAATCAAAAATGACATATAAATAATGGAACCTTAATTATGAATGCTAATGTTATCCCTAAGTAAATAAACCTATTATCTGATCTCATTAATATTATAATATTAGTTATATTATTTCTATATATATATATAATTGAAACTAATATGGGGAGAGATGCGAATAAAGTATAAAACAATAAATAATATCTGGCATTCACTCGTTCAGGTTGATACCCCCATCCTATAATAATAATTATGGTAGGGATCAAACTAGTTTCAAAAAAGATATAAAATATTATAATATTGTATGAACAAAATGATAAAATTAATAATGTTATTAATAATAACACTATAAACAAAAATAAATTTATATTATTATATTTATATAAGGGACTAGAATTAATTATTAAAAAGGTAATTCAAATTGTAAGAATAATTAATCTATATGAAATATTATCTATATGTATGTTATATCTTAGTATAATTAAATCTTTTCTAAAAAATAGGATGATAAATAACACTAAAAGAATTAGTATATTTCTTAATAACCATATATTAAATAATAAAAGGGTTAAAAATAATGAAAATAAAACTAATTTTAACATGTTTTTAAAGATATTGATAATAGTTGATCATTACCATGTGATCGAATCATATTAATCAATCTTGATAGTCCTACAACTCCTTCACAAACACTAAATGTTAGCAAAACTATTAATATATATATATCATTTAATTCAATTGATAGAAATGCAGAAAATATACAAAATAATCTTAAAATTATTAATTCTAATCTTAATAAACTTATTATGATATGTTTTCGATTTAAACATAATGAGATAATGCCCGATATAAATATAATTAAATACAATAAAGGTAATGACAAATTCATTTGTTTTAATAGTTTAAAAAAAATTTAGATCTTGTAAATCTAAGATAAATTAATAATTTTAAAACTTCAGAAGAGAGTAAAGAATCATTTCAAGCACCCAAAGCTTACATTTTTATTAAATTATCTTCTGTATGAAAATTATAATATCAATTACAATTCTATTATCAATAAATTTTATTTTTATGAAGCACCCATTATCAATGGGATCTATTTTATTAATACAAACAATACTAACTAGAATTATTTGTATATTTTATATAAATTCTTATTTTTTTTCTTATATCTTATTTCTTGTTTTTATTGGAGGAATATTAATTTTATTTATATATATATCAAGAATTGCTTCAAATGAAAAATTTTATTTTTCAATAAAATTATTAATTTTAAACATAATTATTTGAATTTTGATCATAATTATAAATACTATTAGATTTAAGATAGATAGAATTAATAAATTATTGGAAATGAATAATTTATTTGATAGATTTATAATTAAGAAATTATATATATTTCCGTCAGGAATAATAACTATTATGTTAGTTATTTATCTTCTATTTACATTGATTGTTGTTGTAAATATTATTAGAATTAAACTATCTCCTTTACGAAGAAAATTTTAATGAATGTTAAATATCACTCGACGTATACACCCATTAATTAAAATAATAAATAATTCATTAATTGATTTGCCAGCAGCTACGAATTTATCATATTGATGAAATTATGGATCGCTGCTAGGAATATGTTTAGTTGTTCAAATTTTAACTGGATTATTTTTGTCAATACATTATAATGCAGATGTAGCAAGTGCATTTGATAGATTAAGACATATTTGTCGTGATATTAATCATGGATGAATATTACGAATTTCACACGCAAATGGAGCCTCATTGTTTTTTATTTGTGTTTATTTACATGTTGGGCGAGGACTATATTATGGTTCATATAAAAATTTTGAAACTTGAGCTGTAGGAGTGATCATTTTATTAACTTTAATAGCTACTGCTTTTATAGGTTATGTCCTTCCATGGGGACAAATATCATTTTGAGGAGCAACAGTCATTACGAATTTATTGTCAGCAATTCCATATCTTGGAACAATTTTAGTAAATTGAATTTGAGGAGGATTTGCTGTTGATAATGCAACATTAACTCGATTTTATTCTTTCCATTTTATTATACCATTTGTTGTTTTAGCATTAACAATTGTACACCTTATTTTCTTGCATGTTTTGGGATCAAACAATCCACTTGGAATTAATTCAAATAATGATAAAATTCCATTCCATCCTTATTTTTCTATTAAAGATGCGCTAGGATTTTTATTAATTTTAATTATTTTTCTTTGTTATATGATACTTGAACCATATAAATTAAGTGATCCTGATAATTTTACTCCAGCAAACCCATTAGTTACTCCAAAACATATTCAACCAGAATGATACTTCTTATTTGCATATGCAATCCTACGATCTATTCCTAATAAATTAGGAGGAGTAATTGCATTATTTATATCAATTTTTATTTTAATTTTTGTTCCCTTCATAAACAATTCAAAATTTATAGGACTATTAAACTACCCTATTAATCAGATTTTATTTTGATATTTATTCATTATTTTAATTTTATTGACTTGGATTGGAGCTTGTCCTGTTGAGTACCCATATATTAAGATTGGGATACTTTTAACAACAATTTATTTTATATATTTTGTTTTAGATCCTATAATTAAATCTTTTTGAGATAAATTAATTAAATAGTTAATTAGCTTATAAGTAAAGCATTTACTTTGAAAGTAAAGAAAAGAAAATTGAGTTCTATTAACTTAATATTAATACAATTTTTAATGAACTAAATAATAGATTTAATCATGAAAAAAAAAATCAATAAATTTAAACTTACTGGTAAATATGATTTTCATGCTAAATATATTAACTTATCATAACGATAACGAGGCAAAGTACCTCGAACTCAAATAAATAAAAATGAAATTAATGTTAATTGAATAGGAAAAACCAAAGAATTAATTTTTCTACCTAGAAATATTAAACAAAATATTATACTCATAAAAATAATTCTAGCATATTCAGCTAAAAAAATAAATGCAAATCCTATACCTCTATATTCAACATTAAATCCAGAAACTAATTCTGATTCCCCTTCAGAAAAATCAAATGGTGATCGATTAGTTTCAGCTATTGATGATGAAATTCAACAAATTCTCAGAGGAAAAAACAAAAATACTAATCATATAAATTGTTGAAAAAAATAAAATTCAATTAAATTAAAACTCTCAATCATTACAATAGGGCACAAAATAATTAATACAAGACTGACTTCATATGAAATAGTTTGAGCAATTGATCGAATACAACCTAATATAGCGTAATTAGAATTTGATGATCAGCCTGTAATCATTAAACTATAAACTCCTATTCTTGTACAACAAAAAAAAAATATTATACCCATATTGAACGAAACACAATTGATTAGGTATGGATAAATAACTCACAATAGTAAAGAATTAAATAAACCTAACACAGGTCTAATCATATAAATTAAATAATTGGATAACATTGGCATATTTCTCTCTTTTAAGAATAATTTAATAGCATCTGAAAATGGTTGTAAAATACCGATAAATCCTACTTTATTTGGACCCTTACGAATTTGAATATATCTTAAAATCTTACGCTCCATCAAAGTTAAAAACGCAACACCAATCAAAATAAACAAAGCAGTAATTAAAACAGTAATTATAAACATTTTCTACATGTAATATTATTACATAATTAAATTCTAAATTTAATGCACTTCTTGCTAAAATAGAATAAATTAAATTATTTGATATGGTCCTTTCGTACTAATATCAAAAATATATTAGTAGATAGAAACCAACCTGGCTCACGCCGATTTGAACTCAGATCATGTAAGAAATTAAAGGTCGAACAGACCTAGAATATTTAGATTTTGCTCTAAACTCTTTTCTTAATCCAACATCGAGGTCGCAATCTAATTTATCGATATGAACTCTCCAAATTAATAACGCTGTTATCCCTAAGGTAATTTAATCTTATAATCAAAAAATTGGATCAATTAAGCATTAATTTATGAAAAGTTCATTTAAAGTTTTATTTATTATAATGTCACCCCAACAAAAAATAAAGTAATTTTTTCAGTTATTAATTCTAAATTCTAGTAAAACAAATTTATTTAAAATTCTATAGGGTCTTCTCGTCCCACTTATTTATTTAAGATTTTTTACTTAAACTCTAAATTCAATCTATTTTAATTAAAAAAGAAAATTTTTCATCCATTCATTCATACAAGCCTTTAATTAAAAGACTAATTATTATGCTACCTTTGCACGGTCAACTTACCGCGGCCATTAAAATATCATTGGGCAGAATAGACCTTTAATATTTTTCTAAAGGACATGTTTTTGGTAAACAGGCGAAAATTATATTTGCCTAGTTCTTAAATACAACTTATTATAATTTACTAATTTAATCATTTTAATAAAAATATTTTAATTAATTTAATTTTCTTAATATATACCTAAAATATATTAAATGTATTAAAATAAAAAATAAAATTTAACTTACTCATATAAAAAAGCTAATTGCAAGCCTATTTAATTAATTAAAATCTAAAATATTATAGAAATTATATTTAGCTTATCCTTAATATAATTAAATAAATATAAAACTTTATATTGAAATATAAGTTATAATATTTATTTTAAATTAAATTTAATTCTTAAGAAACCAGAAATATTATAGTTCGAGAGAAGTTTCATCACTAAAATTATTTTATTAATATTAATATTACAATAATTAACAAATAATTTTAAATCACTATAATTCGGGAAAAATAAATTTTTATATACAATTAATTAACCCTGATACAAAAGGTACAAATTATAATTTTACTTATTTATATTTATTGTTTGATCTTCACAGTTCAATTAAAAATATTTTTTCTATAAATAATACTAAAACTAAATAATTATTTTTACTTAAAATAATCTCAATAAATTAACTTTAAATTTAAATTATTATTCAAATTATATTGATAAATCAATAATTTTTATTAGTGTAATTAATATGCCTTAAGCTCTAATTTGCACTCTAGCCACACTTTCCAGTACAGCTACTTTGTTACGACTTATCCCACTTTATAATGGGAGTGACGGGCGATATGTACATAATTTAGAACCTAAATTCAAAAAACTATATTTAATAAATTTACTTTCAAATCCAATTTCATGATTTTCATTATAGAAAACAATTCATTTTTATAATAATGTAATCCATTCTTTCTTTAAAATTAGCTGCACCTTGACCTGACATTTTATTAATAAAATTAATGAAAATTATTCTGATAAAGCATTCTTGACAGAGGTATACAAACTTATATAAAGTGAAATCTATCGTGGGTTATCGATTATAAAACAGATTCCTCTGATTAGATAAATTACCGCCAAATTCTTTGAATTTAAAGATCATAACTATTAATAATCTAGTTGTTTTATTTACACTTTCAATAATAGGGTATCTAATCCTAGTTTTAGATAAAAGTTTATCAGACATAAAAGTAAACACATATTTATATATTATTTCACCAAAATTTAAAAATCTTACTATTAATTTATTTTTTAACTGAAACTAATATAATTAAAGTTAGAGAATCGTGTAACCGCAACTGCTGGCACGAATTTTGTCCTCTATAAATAAAATTATTATCTCTAAAATTAATAATTAATAATACTTAATACTGCGCTATAAATAACTATCATTTAGATAGTTTTTAGTCAATTTAAAGTTATGCATGTAATATAATTAAATATTTAATTTTCAAGCTAGAATAAAACTCCTC